GAAAGGGCATCAATTCAAATCCTGGATCTTCGAATTGAGAGAGCTATTGAGAAAGATCAAGAATTCTCACTATTTCTTAGATTCATGGATCAAATTCGATTCAGTGGGACCTTTCACTCACATTTTTTTCCACCAAGAACGTTTTATGAAACTCTTTGACCCCCGAATTTGGAGTATCCTACTTTCACGTTTTTCACAGGGTTCAACAAGCAATCGATATTTCACGATCAAAGGTGTAGTACTGCTTGTAGTAGTGGTCCTTATATCTCGTATTAACAATCGAAAGATGTTCGAAAGAAAAAATCTCTATTTGATGGGGCTTCTTCCTATACCTATGAATTCCATTGGACCCAGAAATGAGACATTGGAAGAATCTTTTTGGTCTTCCAATATCAATAGGTTGATTGTTTCGCTCCTGTATCTTCCAAAAGGGAAAAAGATTTCTGAGAGTTGTTTCATGGATCCGCAAGAGAGTACTTGGGTTCCCCCAATAAATAAAAAATGTATCATGCCTGAATCTAACCGGGGTTCGCGGTGGTGGAGGAACCGGATCGGAAAAAATAGGGATTCTAGTTGTAAGATATCTAATGAAACCATAGCTGGAATTGAGATCTCATTCAAAGAGAAAGATAGCAAATATCTGGAGTTTCTTTTTTTATCCTATACGGATGATCGGATCCGCAAGGACCATGATTGGGAATTGTTTGATCGTCTTTCTCCGAGGAAGAAGCGAAACATAATCAACTTGAATTCGGGACAGCTATTTGAAATCTTAGGGAAAGACTTGATTTGTTATCTCATGTCTGCTTTTCGTGAAAAAAGACCAATTGAAGGGGAGGGTTTCTTCAAACAAGAAGGAGCTGAGGCAACCATTCAATCAAATGATATTGAGCATGTTTCCCATCTCTTCTCGAGAAACAAGTGGGGTATTTCTTTGCAAAATGGTGCTCAATTTCATATGTGGCAATTCCGCCAAGATCTCTTCGTTAGTTGGGGGAAGAATCGGCACGAATCGGATTTTTTGAGGAACGTATCGAGAGAGAATTTGATTTGGTTAGACAATGTGTGGTTGGTAAACAAGGATCGGTTTTTTAGCAAGGTACGGAATGTATTGTCAAATATTCAATATGATTTCACAAGATCTATTTTCGTTCAAGTAACGGATTCTAGCCAATTGAAAGGATCTTCTGATCAATCCAGAGATCATTTCGATTTCATTAGAAATGAGGATTCAGAATATCACACATTGATCGATCAAACAGAGATTCAGCAACTGAAAGAAAGATCGATTCTTTGGGATTGGGATCCTTCCTTTCTTCAAACGGAACGAACAGAGATAGAATCAGATCGATTCCCGAAATGTTTTAGATCTTCCTCAATGTCCCGGCTATTCGCGGAACGTGAGAAGCAGATGAATAATCATCTGCTTCCGGAAGAAATCGAAGAATTTCTTGGGAATCCTACAAGATCAATTCGTTCTTTTTTCTCTGACAGATGGCCAGAACTTCATCTGGGTTCGAATCCTACTGAGAAGTCCACTAGAGATCAGAAATTTTTGAAGAAAAAACAAGATGTTTCTTTTGTCCCTTCCAGGCGATCGGAAAATAAGGAAATGGTTGATATATTCAAGATAATTACGTATTTACAAAATACCGTCTCAATTCATCCTATTTCATCAGATCCGGGATGTGATATGGTTCCGAAGGATGAACCGGATATGGACAGTTCCAATAAGATTTCATTCTTGAACAAAAATCCATTTTTTGATTTATTTCATCTATTCCATGACCGGAACAGGGGGGGATACACGTTACACCACGATTTTGAATCAGAAGAGAGATTTCAAGAAATGGCAGATCTATTCACTCTATCAATAACCGAGCCGGATTTGGTGTATCATAGGGGATTTGTCTTTTCTATTGATTCCTACGGGTTGGATCAAAAAAAATTCTTGAATGAGGTATTCAACTCCAGAGATGAATCGAAAAAGAAATCTTTATTGGTTCTACCTCCTCTTTTTTATGAAGAGAATGAATCTTTTTATCGAAGGATCAGAAAAAAATCGGTCCGGATCTACTGCGGGAATGATTTGGAAGATCCAAAGCTAAAAACAGCGGTATTTGCTAGCAACAACATAATGGAGGCAGTCAATCAATATAGATTGATCCGAAATCTGATTCAAATCCAATATAGCACCTATGGGTACATAAGAAATGTATGGAATCAATTCTTTTTAATGAATAGATCCGATCGCAACTTCGAATATGGAATTCAAAGGGATCAAATAGGAAATGATACTCTGAATCATATAACTATAATGAAATATACGATCAACCAACATTTATCGAATTTGAAAAAGAGTCAGAAGAAATGGTTTGCTCCTCTTATTTCTCGAACCGAGAGATCCATGAATCGGGATCCTGACGCATATAGATACAAATGGTCCAATGGGAGCAAGAATTTCCAGGAACATTTGGAACATTTCGTTTCTGAGCAGAAG